ACCGAACAGGCGGATACAAAAGGAATTCAAGTACAAATTGCAGGACGTATTGACGGAAAAGAAATTGCACGCGTCGAGTGGATCAGAGAAGGTCGGGTTCCTCTACAAACCATTAGAACTAAAATAGATTACTGTTCCTATCCAGTTCGAACTATATACGGGGTATTAGGAATCAAAATTTGGATATTTGTAGACGAAGAAAAATAAGACTTTACATGTTTTTTTTCAGCCCAATCGTTGATTGAAATAGAACAAAAAAAAAACGAACTCCTTTTCCTTTTATGTTCAATCAAAACAAAAATGAGAAATTCCACAATTCTATAGGGTTGAATAAAAATTAGATTGATCGGTTTATCTAATTGCTATGCTTAGTGTGTGACTCGTTGGTTTTTTTAAGGCTAGGATTAAAAAAAAAAAGGACAGGCCTGACCTGTAGTATGACCTAATAACTATAGCACTAATAACCAACTCATTGCTTCGCATTATCTGGATTCAAAGAACCAGTCAAGATATAACATATTGATCATATCATTGTAGCAACTTAATTTTTTTTTGCATAAACATAAAAAACCAATCGGATTATGAATTGGGAAGTTATAAATATGAAGCGAAATAAAAAAGTATACGGATAAATGGAAGGATGAGAGAAAGAGAGAAAGAAAATATCAATGATATAGGATTCCACTATGTAAGGTCTATGAGTCATCTCCCCAAAAACAGTGTAATAAAGCATCAATAATGATTCATCCATAATTAAATGAATCCACTCATAGAACAAAAAAATCACGAGCCTCGAGCCAATAAAAACTGAGAAGATTGACTTAAGAAAAAATTTAATTAAGGACTCCATTGGAGAATTCAGACCTAACCATTAATCGAGAAGCAATGGGAACGAAGGAACCCGTGAATCCAGAAGATTCTATTGAAAATGAATCTTAATGATTCATTGGGTGGGATGGCGGAACGAACCATGGACCTATTCTTTTACTGGGAGAGGTCATGACCTAACCCTACAACTGAAATAGATCTTAAAAGAGTAAATATTCGCTCGCGAAAGTTTTGTTTTATTGCAGTGATAAGGGTTGATCAATCCAATATGGTAAAAGATAAACCAAAATAAGGATTTGTTATAATGTTCTAAAAAAAAAAACGACATTGAGATTTATTTATATCATTTGATATAAATAGAATATACATCTTTAATTATATATCTAAACAGGATAGACAAATTGAAAGGAGATTTATTATTTATTAGATATTAGATGAAATTTGAAAGAATCTTATGCTACGGTATATTATTCATTAAATACATGTATATCGTGATAAAATCTTTTTAGTCGTTTCATTCGCGAGGAGCTGGATGAGAAGAAACTCTCATGTCCAGTTCTGTAGTAGAGATGGAATTGAAAAAGAACCATCAACTATAACCCCAAAAGAACAAGATTCCGTAAACAACATAGAGGAAGAATGAAAGGAATATCTTATCGAGGTAATCATATTTGTTTCGGCAGATATGCTCTTCAAGCACTTGAACCCGCTTGGATCACATCTAGACAAATCGAAGCGGGGCGACGAGCAATGACACGAAATGTACGTCGTGGTGGAAAAATTTGGGTACGTATATTTCCAGACAAACCTGTTACCCTAAGACCCACGGAAACCCGTATGGGGTCGGGTAAAGGATCCCCAGAATATTGGGTAGCTGTTGTTAAACCGGGTAGAATACTTTATGAAATGAGTGGAGTAGCCGAAAATATAGCTCGAAAGGCTATTTTAATAGCGGCGTCCAAAATGCCTATAAGAACGCAATTCATTATTTCTGACTAGGAATGTAGAACAAAAGGAAAGAAAAGAAATCTTGGGTATACAAAAACAATTGCAGGTTTTCTTTTTTTTTTTGGACTTCGTCCTTTGCTTTACTTTCGATTAAACATTAAAAAAACAGATTAAAAATATGATATGATTCAACCTCAAACCCATTTGAATGTAGCAGACAATAGCGGGGCCCGCGAATTAATGTGTATTCGAATCATAGGAGCCAGTAATCGTCGATATGCTCATATTGGTGACGTTATTGTTGCTGTGATCAAGGAAGCAATACCAAATATGCCTCTAGAACGAGCAGAAGTGATCAGAGCTGTAATTGTACGTACTTGTAAAGAACTCAAACGTGACAACGGTATGATAATACGATATGATGACAATGCTGCAGTTGTCATTGATCAAGAAGGAAATCCAAAAGGAACTCGAGTTTTTGGTGCGATCGCCCGGGAATTGAGACAGTTAAATTTTACTAAAATAGTTTCATTAGCACCTGAAGTATTATAATATGAGCCCGCAATATAGTGATAGTATTTAAATAAACTAGATAAATATAAATTTAGATAAATTTAGTAGAGTATGTCTCACGCATATACTTTTTATTTTTAATTATTTTAATAAAAAAAAAAACACGAGCATGTTGATTATATCAAAATTAGGAAGGAACTCTTTTTTTAGTTTATCATGGGTAAGGACACTATTGCTGACATAATAACTTCTATACGAAATGCTGACATGAATAGAAAAGGAACGGTTCGCATAGCATCTACTAACATGACTGAAAACATTGTTAAAATACTTTTACGAGAGGGTTTTCTAGAAAACGTAAGGAAACTTGTGGAAAACAACAAATACTTTTTTGTTTTAACCCTACGACATAGAAGGAATAGGAAAGGACCATATAGACCGATTTTAAATTTAAAACGAATCAGTCGACCCGGTCTACGAATCTATTCTAATTATCAACGAATTCCTAGAATTTTAGACGGGATGGGGATTGTAATTCTCTCTACTTCTCGGGGGGTAATGACAGACCGAGCGGCTCGACTAGAAAAAATCGGCGGAGAAATTTTGTGTTATATATGGTAATTCTTCTACTATTCTACTATACAAATATACAAATTGTTGCCGGAACTTCCTATTCCTATTTTTTTGTGTTGTGAAAAAAAAAGTTGTCTAATACCACCCCCCTCCATTAGTTGATACTTCAAGGATGGTTTGCCTAGAATGAAAGAAAAAAAAATAGATTCATCAAGATTTAATTACTGAATCACTTACAAATGGTATGTTCCAGTTCTTTTATTTTAGATAACGAAGTCAGATTCTAAGTTATGTTTCAGGAGGGACCCCCGACGCAGTTGTATACATATACTACCACTACCAGGACATAGAGTAAAAATGGAAGTAAGTCGTTATGGTTCAAACGGGGGGGGCGTATAATTTATAGACTCACAACAGGCAACAGGGATTCGAATGATTAGGTGATTTTTCAACATCCCTTTCGTGGGGATATCGTGGGGATATAATTAAAGGTTCAAAAATTTCAAGAAACTTATTTTCTTCCAATAAGTAGATTCGAAATTACGTTAAGGAATAACAACTATGAAAATAAGGGCCTCCATTCGTAAAATTTGTGAAAAATGTCGACTGATCCGCAGGAGGGGACGAATTATAGTAATTTGTTCCAACCCGAGACATAAACAAAGACAAGGATAATCTTTCGAAAAGGGACTCTATAAAAGAACCGATGAACAAATCCAAATAAAAGATCGGTTTTGACATGAAATGGATATATCCATATATCTTTGACTTCTATTTATGAAATGATAAAATATGGCAAAATCTATACCAAGAAGTGGTTCACGTAGGACTGGACGTATTGGTTCACGTAAAAGTGCACGTCGAATCCCAAAGGGCGTTATTCATGTTCAAGCAAGTTTCAACAACACAATTGTAACTGTTACAGATGTACGGGGTCGGGTAATTTCTTGGTCCTCGGCCGGTACGTGTGGATTCAAGGGTACAAGAAGAGGAACACCTTTTGCTGCGCAAACCGCAGCAGGAAATGCTATTCGAGCAGTAGCGGATCAAGGTATGCAACGAGCAGAAGTCATGATAAAAGGTCCTGGTCTCGGAAGAGATGCAGCATTACGAGCTATTCGTAGAAGTGGTATACTTTTAAGTTTCGTACGGGATGTAACCCCTATGCCACATAATGGTTGCAGACCCCCTAAAAAAAGACGGGTGTAGAAATAAAGATTCAAGAGATTTCAAGAGAAATAAATAACTCAAAAATCTGACAAATAATATTACTATGGTTCGAGAGAAAGTAAAAGTATCTACTCGGACACTACAGTGGAAGTGTGTTGAATCTAGAGCAGACAGTAAGCGTCTTTATTACGGACGCTTTATTTTGTCTCCACTTATGAAAGGGCAAGCCGACACAATAGGCATTGCGATGCGAAGGGCTTTGCTTGGAGAAATAGAAGGAACGTCTATTACATGCGCAAAATCTGAGAAAATCCCACATGAATATTCTACCGTAGTAGGTATTCAAGAATCTGTACATGAAATTTTAATGAATTTGAAAGAAATTGTATTGAAAAGTAATCTATATGGAACTCGTGACGCACTTATTTGTGTCAAAGGTCCGGGATATGTAACTGCTCAAGATATCCTCTTACCGCCTTCTGTGGAAATCGTTGATAATACGCAGCATATAGCTAGCCTAACGGAACCAATTGATTTGCGTATTGGATTAAAAATCGAGAGGAATCGAGGATATAATATAAAAACGCCAAATAATTTTCAAGATGGAAATTATCCTATAGATGCTGTGTTCATGCCTGTTCGAAATGCGAATCATAGTATTCATTCTTATGGGAATGGCAATGAAAATCAGGAGATCCTTTTTCTAGAAATCTGGACAAACGGAAGTTTAACTCCTAAAGAAGCACTTCATGAAGCCTCTCGGAATTTGATTAATTTATTTATTCCGTTTCTACAGAAAGAAGAAGAAAACTTACATGTAGAGAACAACCAATACAAGGTTACTTTACCCTTTTTTACCTTTCATGATAGATTGGATAACCTAAAGAAAAAGAAAAAAGAAATCGCATTGAAATCCATTTTTATTGACCAATCAGAATTGTCTCCCAGGATCTATAATTGTCTCAAAA